TTCAAAACCTATTTTCGGCCTTTTTCTAAAAAAAAGATGAAAAACTCCAATGAATTTAAAACTTATTTTTCGGTAAATCAATTACGAAATTTTTTTCTAGAATGCCTAAAATTTGTTTGACATCTTCTATGCGAAAATGCTCCATTTTCATAAGATCTTCTTGACTGTTATTCAAAAGGTCCAACAATGTATATATATTGGACCTTTTGAGGCAATTATAGATCCTGGGAGGCAATTCTGATTGGTCAATAAAAATCGATTTCAACGCCATTTTTTTTTTATTTTTTGTTAGTTTAGCCAATTTATCATAAAAGGTAAAAGGGGGTAAAGGAACTATGTGTTGATTGCCCTCTAAATTTAAATTTTCTTCTTTGGTATGTAAAAAGGGAATCAATAAATCAATCAAATTCCGGGAGGCTTCGTAAAGTGCTTCTTTAGGAGTTAAACTTCCATTTGTCCATATTTCAAGAAATAGTATCTCTTTGTTACCATTTTCATAAGAATGAATACTATGATTCGCATTTCGAACAGGCATGAATACAGGATCTATAGGATAACTCCCGTCTTGAAAGGTATTTGGCGCTTTTATAAGATATCCGCGATTCTTCTCTATTTGTAATTCAATAACCAACTCAATGGGTTCTGTCAAGCTAGCTATATGCTGTGTATTATCGAGGATTTCTACATAAGGCGGTAAGATGATATCTTGAGCAGTTACATATCCAGGGCCCCTGACACAAATAGATCCTTCACAAGTTCCATAGAGATTACTTCTCAATACGATTTCTTTCAAATTCATTAAAATTTCATGTACTGATTCTTGAATACCCATTATGGTAGAATATTCGTGTGATATTTTCTCAGATTTTGCGCGTGTGATACATGTTCCTTCGATTTCTCCAAGCAAAGCTCTTCGCATTGCAATGCCTATTGTGTCTGCTTGACCTTTCATAAGCGGAGACAGAATAAAGCGCCCATAAAAAAGACGCTTACTGTCTGCTGCTGATTCAACACACTTCCACTGTAGTGTCCGAGTAGATACTGTTATTTTCTCTCGAACCATAATAATATTATTTGATCAGATCATTGAATCATTTATTTCTCTTGTTTCTCTTGCTTTGTTTCTCTTGCTATTGAAATATCTTCAATTTTTATTTCTACACACGTCTTTTTTTCGGGGGTCTACAGCCATTATGTGGCATAGGGGTTACATCCCGTACGAAAGTTAATAGTATACCACTTCTGCGAATAGCTCGTAATGCTGCGTCTCTTCCCAGACCGGGACCTTTAATCATCACTTCTGCTCGTTGCATACCTTGATCTACTACTGCACGAATAGCATTTCCCGCTGCGGTTTGAGCAGCAAATGGCGTCCCTCTTCTTGTACCTCGGAAGCCACAAGTACCGGCAGAGGACCAAGAAACCACTCGCCCCCGTACATCTGTAACAGTCACAATGGTATTATTGAAACTTGCTTGAATATGAATAACCCCCTTTGGTATTTTACGTGTACTCTTACGTGAACCAATACGTCCACGTGAACCTTTTTTTGGTATAGCTTTTGCCATATTTTATCATCTCATAAATTTGAGTCAGAGATATATGGATATATCCATTTCATGTCAAAACGGATCCCTTTCTTATTTTTATATCGGGTCTTTAACAAGGCTGATTATCCTTGTCTTTGTTTATGTCTTGGGTTGGAACAAATTACTATAATTCGTCCCCGACGACGGATTAGTCGACATTTTTCACAAATTTTACGAACAGAAGCTCTTATTTTCATATTTCCCACTCCTTACTTTAATTTTGAATCCACTTCTCTTGGAAGAAAATAAGTTTCTTGAAATTTTACATTTTGAATCGTATTCCTACGAAACGAAATAAATAGTGAAGTTGAAAAAACACCTAATCTTTCGAATCTTTGTTGCGGAGTCGATAAATTATACGACCTCTGGTTGAATCATAACGACTTACTTCAATTTTGACTCTATCTCCTGGCAGTATCCGTATAAAACTACGTCGGATCTTTCCTGAAACATAACCTAAAATAATATCTTCATTATCTAAACGAACCCGGAACATGCCGTTGGGAAGCGATTCAGTAATTAAACCTTCATGAATCCATTTTTGTTCTTTCATTACAGGTAAAACCCCCTTGAAGTATCAACTAGTGGAGGAAGAACCCTATTAGACAACCCACCCCTTCTCTTTTCTTTTTTACAAATAAGAAGTTTCGTATTGAATTCGGATAATAGAAGGATTACCATATATAACACAAAATCTCTCCGCCTATTCTTTCTAGTCGAGCCTCTCGGTCTGTCATTATACCCCGAGAGGTAGAAAGAATTACAATCCCCATCCCACCTAAAATTCTAGGAATTCTTTGATAGTTAGAATAGATTCGTAGACCCGGCCGACTGATCCGTTTTAAATTTAAAAGATTTCTATAAGTCCTTTTCCTATTCCGTCTATGTCGTAGGGTTAAAACCAAAAAAGATTTGTTGTTTTCTCGATGTTTTCTCACGTTTTCGATAAAACCCTCTCGTAAAAGTATTTTAACAATACTTTGGCTGATATTAGTAGATGCTACTCGAACCACGCTTTTTCTATACATATCGGCATTTCGTATAGAGGTTATTATGTCAGCAATAGTATCACTACCCATGATTAATTAAAATTATTGGTGCCTCCAAATTTGGATATAATCAACATGTTTTTCTTTTTTTTTTTTTTACGTATTTGTTTATGAATATTAATTTTGAAAGGTATATACGTGAGACAAAATCTACTAAATGAATCTTAATCTATTTCTTTTAAATACCCTACTATAACCATATATAACCATATCGTGGTCTCATTTTATAATACCTCGGGAGCTAATGAAACTATTTTAGTAAAATTGAACTGTCTCAATTCTCGGGCAATCGCACCAAAAACTCGCGTTCCTTTTGGATTTCCTTCTTGATCAATCACAACTGCAGCATTGTCATCATATCGTATTATCATACCGTTGTCACGTTTAAGTTCTTTACAAGTACGGACAATTACAGCTCTGACCACTTCTGATCTTTCTAGAGGCATGTTTGGAACTGCGTCTTTGATCACAGCAACAATAACGTCACCAATATGAGCATATCGACGATTGCTAGCTCCTATGATTCGAATACACATCAATTCTCGAGCCCCGCTGTTATCTGCTACATTCAAATGGGTCTGAGGTTGAATCATATCATTTTTTTATCTGTTTTTTACAATACAAAGGCCGAAGAAAAAAAGAAATATTGTTTGTCCAAAAAAAAGAAACTTACACCCGCTATTTTTTTTACCCAAGGTCTATTTCTTTTTTATCCCGAAATGATGAATTGAGCTCGTATAGGCATTTTGGACGCTGCTATTGAAATAGCCCTTCTGGCTATATTTTCTGTTACTCCACCCATTTCATAAAGTATTCGACCTGGTTTAACAACAGCTACCCAATATTCGGGAGAGCCTTTACCTGAACCCATACGCGTTTCTGCGGGCCTTACTGTAACTGGTTTATCTGGAAATATACGGACCCATATTTTTCCACCGCGACGTGCATTTCGTGTCATTGCTCGTCGACCTGCTTCTATTTGTCTAGATGTGATCCAAGCGGGTTCAAGTGCCTGAAGAGCGTATTTACCAAAACAGATATTATTACCTCGATAAGATATTCCCTTCATTCTTCCTCTATGTTGTTTACGGAATCTGGTTCTTTTGGGGTTATAGTTGATGGTTTGTTTTGAATTCCATCTCTACTACAGAACCGGACGTGAGAGTTTCTTCTCATCCAGCTCCTCGCGAATAAAATGAATTCAAATTAAAGATTTTGAATTCAATTCAGATAGAATATAATTTGAATGAAGATACACATGTATTTAATAAGTAATATACTGAATCATGGATTTCATTTAATCTAGATCAAATCTATTATGAATTTGTATATCTTGTTTGTATAGATAACTAAATATATTAAATAACTTATTAAATAACATAACGATACGATTTTTTCTTATATTTATTTTATCTATTTTAGAATGTTAAAACGAATCTTTCTTTTGTTTTACTCTTTATCGTATTGGATTGACCAAAATTTAGCAATCCAAGAAAATAAAGTTTTCGCGGGCGAATATTTACTCTTTCAATTTCTATTTCAGTTCTATCATTAGTTCATAACTTTTCCGAATAGATGAATTGGTCTCTGGTTGGTTCCGCCATCCCGATCCATGAATCATTCGAATTCAGTTTCACTAGAATCTTTTGAATTCACAGGTTCCATCGTTCCCATCTCTTCTTACTTAATGGTTAGGTCTGAATTCTACAATGGAGCTATTAGTTCTTGAGTCAATATTCTTAGCCTTTATTGGCTCGAAGCTCTTTATTTTTTGTTCGATGAGCAGATCCATTTAATGTTAATTATGAATCCGTATTGATGCTTTATTACACAGCTTTTTTCTGAGATGACTCATAGACCTTACATATTGGAATTCTATATCATCAATATTCTTTTTCTTTCTTTCTCTCATCCTTCCATTTATCCATACCCTTTCTTTTTTATTTCGATTGACAACTTAGAAGCATATTTTCTTAATAAATAATAAAAAAAAATAAAAAAAGATTTCAGTTGCTACAACAATATGTACAATATATCATATCTTGACTGATTCTTTGGATCCAGATAATACGAAGTGATGAGTTGGTTATTACTTCTACAGTTATAGTTATTTGTTTATACCGTGGGGCTGCTTTTTTATACTAACCCTGAAAAACCAACGAGTCACACACTAAGCATAGCAATTTTATCAAAAGATTAATTGAATTTTTATTCAACCCTATAGAATTAGAATTGTTCCTTTTTTTATTGAACAGAAAAGAAAAAGAAGAAACGAATTTCTCTTTTTTTGTTCCATCGCTGGATAGAATACAAAGGGAATAAAGGTTTATTATTCCCCGTCTATAAATATCCAAATTTTGAT